CGTCATGGATATCCTGCTTTTCTATGTTATATAGATCTATATGTAACTATTGAGGGTCAAGATATTCTACATCATGTAAATATTCCACCCCAAAGTTTTATTTTAGTTAAAAATGATCAATATGTAGAATCAGAACAAGTGATTGCTGAGATTCGCGCGGAAGCATCTACCTTAAATTTTAAAGAGAGGGTTCGAAAACATATTTATTCTGACTCAGAGGGAGAAATGCACTGGAGTACCGCTGTATACCATGCACCCGAATATACATATGGTAATGTTCATCTCTTACCAAAAACAGGGCATTTGTGGATATTAGCAGGAGTTCCATACAGATCCAGTATAGCGCCCCTTTCGCTCTACAAGGATCAAGATCAAATAAATATTCATTCTCTTTCTGCCGAACGAAAATCTATTTCTAATCTTTCAGTGACGAAGGATCAAGTGATACACAAATTGTTTAGGTTGGATCCTTATGGTAAAAAGGGGGAGGGGTCTCTTGATTATTCCGGACCTGATCGAATCCTATGTAACGGCCAGTATAATTTCATATATCCTGCCATTCTCGACGATAATTCCGATTTATTGGCAAAGAGGCGAAGAAATAGATTAATCATTCCATTACAATCGAATCAAGAAAAAAAAGAACAAATATCCCGCTCGGGTATCTCGATTGAAATACCCATAAACGGCATTTTCCGTAGAAATAGTATTCTTGCTTATTTCGACGATCCCCGATACAGAAGAAAGAGTTCCGGAATTACTAAATACGGGACTCTAGAGGTGGATTCAATCGTCAAAAACGAGGATTTGATTGAGTATCGAAGAACAAAAGAATTGTGGCCAAAATGCCAAATGAAAATGGATCGATTTTTTTTCATTCCCGAGGAAGTGCATATATTACCCGGATCCTCTTCCATAATGGTACGGAACAATAGTATCATTGGAGTAGATACACGAATTACTTTCAATATAAGAAGCCGGGTAGGTGGATTGGTCCGAGTGGAGAAAAAAAAAAAAAAGATTGAACTAAAAATATTTTCTGGGGATATCCATTTTCCTGCAGAGACAGATACGATATCCTGGCACAGCGGCATCTTAATACCACCGGGAACGAGAAAAAAAAATTCTAAGGAATCTAAATCTAAAAATTTGAAAAATTGGATCTATGCCCAACGGATCACACCTACAAAAAAAAAGTATTTTGTTTTAGTTCGACCCGTAGTCACATATGAAACAGCGGGCGGGATAAATTTAGCAACGCTTTTTCCCCGCGATCCCTTGCAGGAAAGGGATAATGTGCAACTTCGAGTTGTCAATTATATCCTTTATGGAAATGGCAAACCCATTCGCGGAATTTCTCACACTAATATTCAATTAGTTCGAACTTGTTTAGTATTGAATTGGGACCAAGACAAAAAAGATTCTTCTATAGAGGAGGTTCATGCGTCCTTTGTTGAGGTAAGGGTAAATGATCTGATTCGAGATTTCATAAGAATGGACTTAGTCAAGTCCTCTATTTCGTATACCAGAAAAAGGAATGATCCGGCAGGTTCGGGATGGATCCCCACTAATGGATCAGATCGCACCCATCTCCATCCTTTTTATTCCAAGGCAAGGATTAAACAATCATTTACCCGTCATCAAGGAACTATTCGTACGTTGTTGAATAGAAATAAGGAATGCCAATCTTTGATAACTTTGTCATCATCTAATTGTTCCCGAATCGGTCCATTCAACGCTTTGAAATATAACAACAGTGTGAGAAAAAAATCAAATAAAAGCGATACGCGACTTACAACAATTAGGAATTCGTTGGGTCCCTTAGGAATTGTCCCTAAAATTAGGAATTTTTTTTCATTTTCCTATTTAATAACTCATAATCAGATCTTGATAAATAAACATTTGCTGCTTGACAATTTAAAACAGACTTTCCAAATACTTAAATATTATTTAATGGATGAAAGGGGGCGGATTTATAATCCCGATCCATGCAGTAACATGATTTTGAATCCATTCAATTGGAATTGGTCTTTTCTCCATCACGATTATTGTGAAGAAACATCGACAATAATAAGCCTTGGACAGTTTTTTTGTGAAAATGTATGTATGTCTAAATATGGGCCCTATCTAAAGTCGGGGCAGGTTTTAATTGTTCATGTTGACTCTTTAGTAATAAGATCCGCAAAGCCCTATTTGGCTACTCCAGGAGCAACCGTGCATGGCCATTATGGGGAAATCCTTTACGAAGGAAATACATTAGTTACATTTCTATATGAAAAATCGAGATCTAGTGATATAACGCAAGGTCTTCCAAAAGTAGAACAGGTGTTAGAGGTTCGTTCGATTGATTCAATATCAATGAACTTAGAAAAACGGGTTGAAGGTTGGAGGGAACGTATAACAAGAATTCTTGGGATTCCTTGGGGATTCCTGATTGGCGCTGAGCTAACCATAGCGCAAAGTCGTATATCTTTGGTTAATAAGATTCAAAAGGTTTATCGATCCCAGGGAGTGCAGATACATAATAGGCATATAGAAATTATTGTACGTCAAATAACATCAAAAGTGTTGGTTTCAGAAGATGGAATGTCGAATGTTTTTTCACCTGGCGAATTAATTGGATTGTTGCGCGCGGAACGAACGGGGCGCGCTTTGGAAGAAGCGATCTGTTACCGAGCCGCCTTATTGGGAATAACGAGGGCGTCGCTGAATACTCAAAGTTTCATATCTGAAGCGAGTTTTCAAGAAACGGCTCGGGTTTTAGCAAAAGCCGCTCTACGAGGTCGTATCGATTGGTTGAAAGGCCTGAAAGAGAATGTTGTTCTGGGGGGTATGGTACCCGTTGGTACCGGATTCAAAGGATTAGTGCACCGTTTAAGTCAACACAACAACATTTCTTTGGAGATCGAAAAGAAGAATCTATTCGAGGGGGACATGGGAGATATTTTGTTCCACCACAAAGAATTATTTGATTCTTGCACCCCCCCAAAATTTCACGATACATCAGAACAATCATTTACAAAACAAGAATTTACAGGATTTACGGATTCCTAAGAGCAGATTCATTCTTTCTTTATAATTTCATTTTAACTAGCGGGTCCGTTCTTTTGTAAAAAAAAAAAAAATAATGAATAGAAAGGAATTAATGGCTTGGACCGTGTATCATCATTCAATCTCCGGTAGAAAGGTTCCATCGGAACAATTTTTTATTTCAGGGTACCTCGTCTTAAAAAAAGAGGAAGTGGGGGGAGAAATGACAAGAAGGTATTGGAACATCCATTTGGAAGAGATGATGGAAGCAGGAGTTCATTTTGGTCATGGTACTAAGAAGTGGAATCCTAGAATGGCACCTTACATCTCTGCAAAGCGTAAAGGTATTCATATTACAAACCTTACTAGAACTGCTCGTTTTTTATCAGAAGCTTGTGATTTAGTTTTTGAGGCAGCAAGGCGGAAAAAACAATTCTTAATCGTTGGTACAAAAAAGAAAGCGGCCGATTTAGTAGCATCGGCCGCAATAAGGGCTCGATGTCATTATGTTAATAAAAAATGGCTTGGTGGTATGTCAACGAATTGGTCCACTACGGAAACAAGACTTCGTAAGTTTAATGACTTGAGAGCGGAACAAAAGGCGGGAAGACTCAAACGTCTTCCGAAAAGAGAGGCAGCAATGTTGAAAAGACAATTATCTCATTTGCAAACATACCTGGGCGGCATCAAATATATGGAGGGGTTGCCTGATATTGTAATCGTCGTTGATCAGCAAGAAGAATATACGGCTCTTCGAGAATGTGTCACTTTGGGAATTCCAACAATTTGTTTAATCGATACAAATTGTGACCCAGATCTTGCAGATATTTCGATTCCAGCCAATGATGACGCTAGAGCTTCAATTCGATTAATTCTTAACAAATTAGTATCCGCAATTTGTGAAGGTCGTTCTAGCTATATAAGAAATCGTTGAGCAATAATACGATAAGTCAATTACTTCGCGAATTCCATAGATTTATGGAATCGGTTACGATATCCTGAATATCAAAAAAGAGATAAAAATGACTGGGTATCCGAACAATTCAATGAATTTAAGGTAGGCGAATCGATAAAGAGATGGTTGAATCAAAATAATTCCTTTTTAAGTTCTTTTTCTGTCAGAGGGCAATATGAATGTTCTACCATGTTCCATCAACACACTAAAAGGGTTATACGATATATCCGGTGTAGAAGTAGGCCAACATTTCTATTGGCAAATAGGAGGTTTCCAAGTACATGCCCAAGTACTTATTACTTCTTGGTTCGTAATTGCTATCTTATTAGGTTCCGCGACTATCGCTGTTCGGAATCCACAAACCATTCCGACCGACGGTCAGAATTTTTTCGAATATGTCCTTGAATTCATTCGAGACTTGAGCAAAACCCAAATTGGAGAAGGGTATGGTCCTTGGGTTCCTTTTATTGGAACTATGTTCTTATTTATTTTTGTTTCCAACTGGTCCGGGGCTCTTTTACCTTGGAAAATCATACAGTTACCTCATGGGGAGTTAGCCGCACCCACGAATGATATAAATACTACTGTTGCTTTAGCTTTACCCACGTCCGTAGCATATTTCTATGCAGGTCTTACAAAAAAAGGATTGGGTTATTTCGGTAAATATATTCAACCAACTCCAATCCTTTTACCAATTAACATCCTAGAAGATTTCACAAAACCCTTATCACTTAGTTTTCGACTTTTTGGTAATATATTGGCGGATGAATTAGTCGTTGTTGTTCTTGTTTCTTTAGTACCTTCAGTAGTTCCTATACCTGTCATGTTCCTTGGATTATTTACAAGTGGTATTCAAGCTCTCATTTTCGCAACTTTAGCTGCGGCTTATATAGGGGAATCCATGGAGGGTCATCATTGACGATCTTTCAAAAATGGGCGGTTAAGATAAGCTATTTTGTAACCGATATAGATAGATACAATAACTATAGGGTATAGAAGAGTAGTAGTCAAAAAGATTACGATATTCTATTATGGAATTCGATTGTCAAAAAGGAACAAGATCGAAAAAAGAGTTTTCCTAATATTTAATATTTATGTTTGACTCATCCGTGTCATACCTCAAATATTTGATTTCATTCAACTCAAGGATTGATCAAAATTCGAATGAATTGCATGCAATTGGATCTCAAATATTGTATTGATATGTAAGGACCCAGACTAACGAATTCGTCCGTTTGTATTCATCCTTGTATTAATGCGGTATAATAATAAAAGGAAACCAATAAATAATTTACAAACTAGACTCATAAAAAGGGGGGGTTAGGGGTGGGACCGAACAGGGTATATGGAATTTAATGCCTAGAAGCCCATTCTTCTGTCTGTATTTTCAAAGAATTCTTCTAGAATCGGGTTTGAATATAATATAAGATGTGCATTTTTTGTTTACGTTATGGAAGAAAGCCATGTATATGTGATATTTACTAGTTATATATGAACTATACTATTCATATATCTTATTGACTTTCCTTTCCTAACCCACCGTGAGTTTAGATAGGAATTACAATAACAATAGAAGTCCTTCTGTTTCGTCGGGGCCGAATGAATAAACAGATGAAATCAAGCATAAGCATATAGAAGATAAAGAGTGCAGAATGGAAAGAATGGTTCGGAACAAATAAATGAAATGGAAGAACTAGGTCCTTATGGATTGATAAAGACTCCATGGACAGGAACGAAAACGCGAGATCTAAGCAGTTCTGCTCATTCAATAATCTCATTACTTTAATTTAGAGTTCCTAGTTCGTTCGGCTGGATGGATCTTCGGAATAATAAGTCATCATTCCTTGATTGCTTGTATCATTAACCATTTCTTTATTTTTATACGAGGAGCTTACCATGAATCCACTGATTTCTGCCGCTTCCGTTATTGCTGCTGGATTGGCTGTAGGGCTGGCTTCTATTGGACCTGGAGTTGGTCAAGGCACTGCTGCGGGCCAAGCCGTAGAAGGTATCGCGAGACAGCCAGAAGCAGAGGGTAAAATACGAGGTACTTTATTGCTTAGTCTGGCTTTTATGGAAGCTTTAACAATTTATGGACTGGTCGTGGCATTAGCCCTTTTATTTGCAAATCCCTTTGTTTAATCCTAGAAATGTGAAAGTCTTTATTTTGTCTTTCTTATTTTATTACCTTGGATTTGTTGCTTTATTTTATTTTTCGAATTATTTCAAGATTTCACTCCTACAATAACTTTAACTTATTCGTTGAGATAATACCCCGTGGGAAGGACTCATTTGAGAATCAGGAATTCACGGATCCACTCGCTTTCTTCCTTCCCGTTCTCGGTACAATCCAATGTAAACCCCTCCCTTTTTAGTAAGCTAAGCGTTTCAACCAACGAACGAGGTATTTCACAATGGATATGAGACCTGGGACCTAATTCTAAATAAGTATTTTCTTTTTTTTTTTTTGGGGGGGGGGACAAATAAGAAAATCGAAAGAATCATAAAAAAAAAAATGAATAGAATAAAAAAAGTAAAGCAAAAGGGGCGAAGTAATAAAAAAAGAACTCTGTTCAATTGAGTCCTATTTATAAGAGGAGATCCTATGAAAAATGTAACCGATTCTTTCGTTTCCTTGGGTCACTGGCCATCCGCCGGGAGTTTCGGGTTTAATACCGATATTTTAGCAACAAATCCAATAAATCTAAGTGTAGTCCTGGGTGTATTGATTTTTTTTGGAAAGGGAGTGTGTGCGAGTTGTTTATTTCAAGAATAAGCTGGATCTAACCAGCTGCACTTTATTCTTTAATCACTAGGAAAGAAGGGTGCACGATCTCGCGAATTACTTCTGAATAGATTAAGAAATCATATGTACGAACCATAGCCTTTCGTGATTCATTGGTAAATAAACTTTGATTCTCTATTAACCAATAATAGGGGAACCTAAACATGGTTAAAGCTAAATTGTTTGAAGTCTGGGCGCAACATGGGTGCTCTTTCTACCGCTATGTTAGTATGGAGATGGTTTCAAAATGAATAGTTGCATTTTATCCGATATAGAACACTCATATGGATAAAATGATTTGAACCCTTTACTGGAACTGGAAAAATGGGAATCCCATCCCTTTTTATCCAATGCGGAATTGACGACCTATGTATAAAGTAAGCGGAATTTTTGGATTTGAAGAAAAAGAAACAACTTTGCCGATAATTACAGATTTTTTGTCTGGTCGGAAGAGTCCTCCGAATATTCTGGTCTTGGATCAACGATCCCTTTCCATATTTGGGAATCCGAACAGAGAAGAGAGGATATGCTCATTCCATAAATAAAAAAGAGATATGGGAAGGCCCCGCAAGTAAGTGAGCGTGAGAGCCAAATGAATTGAAAGATTCATGTTTGGTTCGGGAAGAGATCATGGAATTTTGGAAATGAATGAGAAGATAATCTACTTTCATTAAGTGATTTATTAGATAATCGAAAACAGAGAATTTTGAGTACTATTCGAAATTCAGAA